ATCAGTAAGTAGAAATTTACTGAAATGAAATCTTTGTTAGATCGTCAATATTGTACCAAGGGTGCCTTTCGAGTATACCGAATCAGTATAGCTATCCTTCTTCTGACACAGCAACGAAATTTCACAATCAGTGGCGAGATCAAGTACTAGATAATTTCTTTCTTCTTTCCTTGTTGGTTGTCTCGATGTACTCAATAGAAAATTCCTCAAAGTTTGAGAGTATAAGAAATTTTTATAGTATAAGATGAGGCTTCTCCACATTATTAGCTTCAGACTAGAAACTGAGGATCAATTAAAATGTGAATTCGACGGATTGGTTTCTAATAATTCATGAAGGAAATTATCATATTTCTACAATTCAATTAGATGCGAAATCTAGAAATATATTTTTTGTGGTTGTCGAAGATATTTTTTGTTGGAACCTCTCTTTTTCTTTTATTAGACACAAAAAAGGGCTCTTTCTTGGCTTAATTACAAGGATAGAGCTTTATATTAAAATTAAATATGGAAAGACAAAAAAACTGCGAAACCCTAGTTTCGAGTGATCCGATACCCTTTTTCTTCTCGTTGTAGATATTAGAAAAATGGAACCTACTACTAAATCTAATGAGTTAAAATGAAAGTCAAAAAGTAAAGGGCATTCTAAGGTCACTCTTCTTTTGTTCTAAAATGAAAATAGAACAAATTAGATACAATAAAAAAGGGGGGTTAAAATAGATATTTTTCCTATTTTCTTCCATATTAATTCAAAGTTGAATGAAGTTAAACAACAAAGTTCTTATTCTTTTTTTGTTTTAATATTCATTATTATTTTCATTAGATTAGTTTACTCAACTCACGAGTTGCTCAATAAATCTGTTGATTTGGAATCACAGGATGGGTAGATGTCACAGATGATGAATTGATTTCTTCCCTATGTCACTATATTTTTCTTCGTCTGTAATGATTGATTGATGAATCAAAAATTTTCAATTGTATCTTTCAAGTGGTATTTTTGTTTATCTTCCTATTTTTTTTTCTCAAAAATGGAAACTTAGGGAAGTGCTTTATAAACATATGTATAAAAAAAAAGAAAATATTTCATTTAGCTTCTTTATGCCCATTATAACTAGTTATTTCGGTTTTCTACTAGCGGCTTTAACTATAACCTCAGCTCTATTTATCGGTCTGAGTAAGATACGACTTATTTGATTTGAAATTTTGAAATGAATTGGAAATTTTGGGATATTCTATAGTTCCTTACCGTGTCAATTTCCAATTCTTGGTCATTGAGATTAATGGTCAATACAGATTAATATTTAAGTATAGATATTACCTCCCCCTTTCTCTTTCAAACAAATTAAAATGATTGAAGTTTTTCTATTTGGAATCGTGTTAGGTCTCATTCCTATTACTTTGGCTGGATTATTCGTAACTGCATATTTACAATACCGGCGTGGTGATCAGTTGGACCTTTGATTAATTAACATCTCTTTGTTTTAATTAACATCTCTTTGTTTATTGACCTCCTATTTCTTTGTTTTAATCCTAATCCACAGGAGGTCAAATTCATACTTTAGACTGCTGTTCAATTATTTCAGTGTCATTCTCGATCTAACAAGAATGGAAATGGAATCACGCTCTGTAGGATTTGAACCTACGACATCGGGTTTTGGAGACCCGCGTTCTACCGAACTGAACTAAGAGCGCTTAATTTTCATAAAGAATTTTACGTGACCCCAATACATCGTGCATGCATATACTATATCAATATATATTGATATATTGATATTGAGTATGTATGTCCAATTTGAATCGTGATCCCTTGTTACTGCTCATACGATAAGTAATAGTTAGGGATAGGGATGACAGGATTTGAACCCGTGACATTTTGTACCCAAAACAAACGCGCTACCAAGCTGCGCTACATCCCTTTCAATTGGTTTCCAGTGTCATTGGAAAGAATCTTTGTTTTGTTTTCTACATTTTTCTTTTCTCCGTTGATATATATAATATATATATATCAATTATCCTGTCATTTTTCTTTCTTTTTAGTTTCATATCCTATATTATAGGATATGAAACTAAAAAGAAAAATATTCTATAGAATCTATAGAATAAGAATAAAATAAGAATATTTAATTAAATAAAAAATAGAATATATAGAGTATAATAATAAAAAGAATAATCTATAATAAAGAATATTCTATTATATTCTAGAATATAGACTATATACTCTATATAATAATAATAGTAATTGAATTAAGAATAATCAAATTCTTATAATAATCAAAATTATAATAATAAAAGACTTATTATATTATGAAATAAAAAGAATTATTATATTATGAAATAAAAAGAAATAGGAAATTCCCCTAAAACGGAAAAATATTTTTAGGGAATGCTCGGGCAGAAATAGACCTTTTTTTAACAAAAAAAAAGATATCTAATGAATCGTTGTACATTTCAATTTGAATTAGGAATTCTGCCGACAAATACAAGTGGTTATTAACTAAATAACCATCTGATCATATTCCTATATGTAATTATGTATTAATGTAATTATGTATTAAAAATTACAATAAAGAATAAAAAGAAGGAGGATTTTAAATGCGAGATCTAAAAACATATCTCTCCGTGGCACCAGTGGTAAGTACTCTATGGTTCGGGGCTTTAGCGGGCCTCTTGATAGAGATCAATCGTTTATTCCCAGATGCATTGATATTCCCCTTTTTTTAATTCTAGTTTTTAATTCTAGTTATTGGCACGGGAAGGGGTGAAGAAAATTAGAGATCCAATCAAATATCTGTGATTAATCCCCTCTTCTTTATTTCTTTTTTTTTAGAATTAGAATAGACTAAGTTAGAAAAGAGAAAGAATAAAGGTGGATTCGGCCTCAGCGAAACTCGGAATCTGGCCCAGGCTTCAATTCCATTTCTTTTAATAATAGAGTGATACCAGAAATGGAATTGCTAGGACGGGGGCAACAATATCATACAAGAGACTAAAATGAAAACTGAAATACTGTACTGTGATTCGAAATATAGTTCGAAATCATTGTATTACTTAATTATTACTGTACTATATTAATTGGAACGAAATCTTTCATAATTTGATTTCAAATTCTCAACTTCTACTTTTTTTGTTCCTTTCTTCTTTTTCGCTTCGAATCCGAAAATAGAAGAGTTAAGTGAATCAAAAACCCAAAGGAGGTTCATGGCCAAGGGTAAAGATATACGAGTAAGGGTTATTTTGGAATGTACCAGTTGTGCTCAAAATAGTTTTAATAAGGAATCAAGAGGTATTTCCAGATATATTACTCAAAAGAATCGACACAATACGCCTAGTCGATTGGAATTGAGAAAATTCTGTCCCTGTTGTTGCAAACATATGATTCACGCAGAGATAAAGAAATAGATAAAATTGATCGCGTCTGTGTCACCCTTCCAAAGAACATTAAAAATGATCTATTTTTCATATATATTCTATAAATTATATATAGAACATTTTATAACATATATTTCACTATATAACAACATATATTAAAAAATAAATAAATAAAAAGAAAGTAAGAATATAAATAAAACAAATCCTTTTTTGTAAGAAATAGGATTTTCGGGATAGGGATAAACAAACCATGGATAAATCTAAGCGACTCTTTCTTAAATCCAAGCGATCTTTTCGTAGGCGTTTGCCCCCGATTCAATCGGGGGATCGAATTGATTATAAAAACATGAGTTTAATTAGTCGATTTATTAGTGAACAAGGAAAAATATTATCTAGACGCGTGAATAGATTGACCTTAAAACAACAACGATTAATTACGATTGCTATAAAACAAGCTCGTATTTTATCTTCGTTACCTTTTCTTAATAATGAAAAAAGATTTCTTAATAATGAAAAACAATTTGAAAAAAGGGAGTCGACCACTAGAACTAGTACTACTGGTCTTAAAAAAAAAAAAAGAAAGTGACTCTTCAATTGAATTCAAATTTGAATCTAAACTCAAATCAAATGTGGATTGATGTTTTGTTCGAAAACTACGACAATCCAATTTGGGTTGTTGTGTTGTAAGAAAAAAGATAATCGGTGAAGAAGAATAAATCTTTTTTTTTATTGAGCGTGGTTGCTCATTTTGATGATTTTATCATAATCATATGAATTCTATTTTATCATACAAATCTCTACTCTACTACCCTCCCGGAGTTCAGTCTCCGGGGAATTTTTATTTTATGATCTCGTTGGCAATCATAAAAAGACAATTTCCTTTTAATATTGCTATTTGTGCAACTATTTTACGATTAAGAAGCAATTGCCTCTTGTACAGATTATACATTAAATTACGATAACTATGGTATATTTTTTTTGGATTCTCACCAATTACTGCATTTATTCGACTGATCCACAAACCGCGAAAATCTCTTTTTTTCCTATCTCTATCCCGATGAGCCGAAACCAAAGCTTTTATTTTCTGTTGAGTAATAGTTCGAGTAAGTCTTGAATGAGCCCCGCAAAAGCTTGATGTAAATAAACGAATTTTTGTCCTCCGTTTCCGAACTATATATCCTCGTTTAATTCTGGTCATTGAATAAATGAGACTTTGATGAATAACTATTTGATTTCTTTTCTTTCAGTTATTCTTTTCCCCTTCCTAGTCTATTAATAACAAAAAATAGATTCTTCCAATGTATAAAATCAAAATTCCAAAGGCTTTTGCTACTATAACCAACCTTCCCAACCACGATTTTTTTCTTTTTATTTCTTATTTTTATTTCTAAGGCATTTAACCTCGAAATAAGAAATTGTATTGATACTAGGTATCAAAAAAACATAGTAAATTATATAGAAATAGATAAAGAAATGGTGGGTTCCATCGTTTCTATAATTACTTTTTAAACGGCGAGGTCCTCTATATACACCGGAGCCCCTTCCTTCAATTAATCAATGTTATTGTTAACTTGTACAGTTCACACTCTTTGGCTCTACTCATGAAATATCTAGTAATAGGTCTTTCACAACGAAATCTAGCTATACAGTAACGGTATTTAAGTATGAAGATTAGCTGGGTAGTTGACCCTCTTAGTCCGTTCTTGCAAAAATAAGGGCATAATTTTTCCTCTTTTTAATTGAAATAGGATTTTCCCCGCTTAATGGATAACCAGTTGCTACCAATGGGGAAGTCTTTCTCATCTTAAATTACAAATTGAGGTGATTGGGTTTGCACCAATCGAAACCATAAATTTGATACACAATAGAAGAATATATATATATTTTTTAATAGATTTTTTTTTAAGTTAAGATAGTGTGAATGGAGTTCTTTCATTCATTATCTTAACCGATCACCGATACTGGAATAATTTGTTTCCTTTATTTTGTCTTAGTCTATGATCTGAACGAGTCGCACATACACCCTAGTACACGTTCCTCGGCGCTGAGGGCATCCCCGAAGAGCGGGGGATTTCGTGACATTTCGGATTGGCTGTCTTGTGTTTCTAATAAGTTGTTTCATAGTTGGCATGGTGAGTCGTATACATAATGAGCTGGTTTAGATCAATCCTAACCCGATTTAATGAATTATTTCTATTAATTAATCTATTAATAGAAATAATTCATTAAATCGGGTAATAAGATTAAGAAGATAAAATAAAATCTCAAATCGTGTAGTTGCGAAGAATCCTTGTTGCAAATTTTTTATTCAACCGCTATAAGATCAACAATTCCGTGGGCTTGGGCTTCTGCTGCTGACATAAAAACATCCCTTTCCATGTCTTCGGATATAAGCCATAAGGGTTTGCCCGTTTTTTGTACATAAACCCTTGTGATAGTTTCGCGCAGTTTCAGTAGTTCTTCCGCTTCCAGGATAAATTCTCCCGCTTGTGCCTCATAAAAAGAACTAGCTGGTTGATGGATCATTACCCTGATGATAGAACATAATAAAGGTTTCCTCTATCTCGCACGATAAGGCGAGAGAGATAAATAATAAAAAAAAAACAAACAAAGATAGAATTGGACAACTGTACAGGCATCTTTTGCCTATTGCATACGGCTCTACTATGGAATTGATTTTCATCGAAGAAATATAAAATATACTGGGCCTATCAGACCCAGATCAGTAAATGATCCAATAACCATCCCTCCTTTTTTAGGGTATTTCAAAAAATACTATGATGGTTCCTTTGCTTTATTATTTCGTCTGTTATTCAGCAATCTCCAAGTTTCTTTTTTTTTTTTCAAATAGTTATGAAAGAATATGAAAAAAAAATATTTTTTCATATTCTTTCATAACATAACATAAATATTGTTAAAAGCTTTCCGGTGTGAAAACTGAAAACAAAAAACTTTGTGACACTGAAATACTAGGTTCCCGATAGATCAGATAAAATCGTAAATACGCTTTTTTCATACTACTTTTTCGATACATAATGGAATGGTTTTGAAAAAAAAACAAAAAAAATTTGCATATCGAACTCGAAGTGCCATGCTATTATTACTTAATATTCATATGGCGAAGGCATAGTCTTTTATTTGAGAAAGAAAAGACTCATTGGCACCAAGCGTGAGGGAATGCTAGACGTTTGGTAATTTCCCCTCCTGCCAAAATAAAGGATCCCATTGAAGCGGCTAATCCCATGCATACTGTCTGTACATCTGGTTGTACAAATTGCATAGTATCATAAATAGCTATTCCGGGTATTACCCATCCGCCCGGAGAATTTATAAACAGATACAAATCTTTGTTATCGTGCTCTATACTGAGATATACCATAAGGCCAATAAGTTGATTCGATATTTGACTATCAACCTCTTGGCCTAAAAAAAGTAGTCTTTCCCGATAAAGTCGGTTGATTAGGATACAATTTTATCCCTTAAGAGCCGTACATGCACCTTTTGATGCATACGGTTCACCAAAAATCGCAAAAAGGAATCAATGTGTAAATTTCAACGCTCTTTCCTTTTTCATAATGGACTTTTTCGAACTTCTAACGAAAGGTCTTTTTCTTACATTTTTCAAGAAAGACGACTTTTGACCCCTTATATCTATATTATATATCTATATTATATCTATATTAATTTATATTCTATTATAATAGAATATAAGAAAAAAAAAAAATAAAAAAAAAATAATGTACTAACCTTATTGAACTAACTTCTCATTGATGTATTGTTTTCATCGAGATCGGATCCAAATCGCAATGTAATTTTCTTGTTTCTGAATGAGCTTCTTCAATTCTTTAATTCTTTTAGGTTTCTGTTCCTACTCGGAGTAAAGATCTGCCCGATTTGGATTTGCACATATAGGACAAATACTGCAATACCACGTCTTTTTGCTACGACTTCCCTTTTTCTGAATTTCTTATTTCATGTTTTCTGCAAAATATATGACATGATAGAAAAAATATATGACATGAGAAAAGTAGTAATCGTAGATATATTACCAATTGGTTTTTTTTCTAAACAGAGCCTGGATGCTTCACTTTATTGGTCCAAGCAAGCCAACCATAAATTATTCTAAATTTAGAATAGTAATCTGGATACCCCCCCCCAAAAAAAAACCAAAAAATCGATCTAATTGCACTTCATTACACTTCACGCTCAAAATTTTTGATGATTCAATCAATCTTTTTGGGGGTGAAAGAGAGGATATCTCGATCGGGGGAGAGAACGGGGAAATCCCATATGGCTCAATATATCTGAAAAGTCACACTATATGTCAACCCAAGATGCATCTTCCTCTCCAGGACTTCGAAAGGGTACTTTTGGAACACCAATAGGCATTAAATGGAGAAAAAGAATGAAGTAGAATATCTCACTTTGATGTGGAAACGTAAGAATGGGTTTATTGTGTTAAAAATGATTTGTCTTTATCATATTGTATTTATAAATCATAAATAAAAAGGGAAGACCAAATGAATAAAGGAAAGTTCTTACGAATAGGTCCTTTGAGTGATAAACAAATATGTCTGCATTCATTGATATAAACACTCATATAAAATAGGGCAACCCCCCCCCCCCCCCACCATTGCGTATTGTTACTTATCGGGTATAGAATAGATCTGCTTCTTTTTGTTCCTACGAAGATAATTGTTCCATTATTACTAAAAAACTAGAACAAATATTAATCCTTTACCTGAGAGAATCTACTGAAAAAAAAAGGGGGGGGTCCATAGTATAATTTTTTCCAGTGCAATAAAGTTACATAGTGTCTATTTTTTGTTGATATAAGAGGTATTCTCATGGGTTTGCCTTGGTATCGTGTTCATACCGTTGTATTAAATGATCCCGGCCGTTTGCTTTCTGTCCATATAATGCATACAGCTCTGGTTGCTGGTTGGGCCGGTTCGATGGCTCTATATGAATTAGCAGTTTTTGATCCCTCTGATCCTGTTCTTGACCCAATGTGGAGACAGGGTATGTTCGTTATACCCTTCATGACTCGTTTAGGAATAACCAATTCGTGGGGCGGTTGGAGTATCACAGGGGGGACTATAACGAATCCGGGTATTTGGAGTTACGAAGGTGTGGCCGGGGCACATATTGTGTTTTCGGGCTTGTGCTTTTTGGCGGCTATCTGGCATTGGGTCTATTGGGATCTGGAAATCTTTTGTGATGAACGTACAGGAAAACCTTCTTTGGATTTGCCAAAAATTTTTGGAATTCATTTATTTCTTGCAGGGGTGGCTTGTTTTGGTTTTGGCGCATTTCATGTAACAGGATTGTATGGTCCTGGAATATGGGTGTCCGATCCTTATGGACTAACCGGAAGGGTACAACCCGTAAATCCCGCATGGGGTGTGGAAGGTTTTGATCCTTTTGTTCCGGGGGGAATAGCCTCTCATCATATTGCAGCAGGAACATTGGGCATATTAGCGGGCCTTTTCCATCTTAGTGTGCGTCCACCCCAACGTCTATACAAAGGATTGCGTATGGGAAATATTGAAACCGTCCTTTCCAGCAGTATCGCTGCTGTCTTTTTTGCAGCTTTTGTTGTTGCTGGAACTATGTGGTATGGTTCAGCAACTACCCCGATTGAATTGTTTGGTCCCACTCGTTATCAATGGGATCAGGGATACTTCCAGCAAGAAATATATCGAAGAGTTGGTGCTGGGCTAGCCGAAAATCAAAGTTTATCAGAAGCTTGGTCTAAAATTCCTGAAAAATTAGCTTTTTATGATTACATCGGCAATAATCCGGCAAAGGGGGGATTGTTTAGAGCGGGCTCAATGGACAATGGAGATGGAATAGCCGTCGGTTGGTTAGGACATCCTATCTTTAGAGATAAAGAGGGGCGTGAACTTTTTGTACGTCGTATGCCTACTTTTTTTGAAACATTTCCGGTTGTTTTGGTAGACGGAGACGGAATTGTTAGAGCCGATGTTCCTTTTCGAAGGGCAGAATCGAAGTATAGTGTCGAACAAGTAGGTGTAACTGTTGAGTTCTATGGTGGCGAACTCAATGGAGTCAGTTATAGTGATCCCGCTACTGTGAAAAAATATGCTAGACGTGCTCAATTGGGTGAAATTTTTGAATTAGATCGTGCTACTTTGAAATCGGATGGTGTTTTTCGTAGCAGTCCAAGAGGTTGGTTTACTTTTGGACATGCTTCGTTTGCTCTGCTCTTCTTTTTCGGACACATTTGGCATGGTGCTAGAACCTTATTCAGAGATGTTTTTGCTGGTATCGACCCAGATTTGGATGCTCAAGTAGAATTTGGAGCATTCCAAAAACTTGGAGATCCAACTACAAGAAGACAAGTAGTCTGATAGAACATTCTTTTGTTCCTTTTCGACTTTATTTTATTTTGTTTTTGTTGTGATTTGAATTTGACATAGGGAACCGGATAAATCTTGATTTGAATCATTGCATTTTGTTTTACTCTTGTTCTTTCTTTTTCTTTATCCGGGAGAGGATCCCCCAAAAACAGGTATGAAAGCTATAATTGTAAACCACGATCAAATCTATGGAAGCATTGGTTTATACATTCCTCTTAGTCTCGACTTTAGGAATAATTTTTTTCGCTATCTTTTTTAGAGAACCCCCTAAAGTTCCAACTAAAAAGATGAAATGATTTTTAATTATCTCAATTGAAGTAATGAGCCTCCCAATATTGAGATATTGGGAGGCTCATTACTTCAACTAGTCCCCATGTTCTTCGAATGGATCTCTTAGTTGTTGAGAGGGTTGCCCAAAAGCAGTATATAAGGCATACCCAGTAAAACTTACAAGTAAACCAGATATAGAGATGGCAACTAGGGTTGCTGTTTCCATTATTATATAATTTCAAGACCACAATGGATCTGATAAGATCCTTTATCTACAGCGGAATGGTATACAAAGTCAACAGATCTCAATGAATAAAAAATAGGACTTATGGCTACACAAACCGTTGAGGGTAGTTCTAGATCTGGTCCAAGACGAACTGTTGTAGGGGATTTATTGAAACCATTGAATTCAGAATATGGTAAAGTAGCTCCGGGGTGGGGAACTACTCCTTTGATGGGTGTTGCAATGGCTCTATTTGCGATATTTCTATCTATTATTTTGGAGATTTATAATTCGTCCATTTTACTGGACGGAATTTCTATGAATTAGATTCACAAGAACCGACTAACTAGCTTTTCAATAGAAAGTAAAGTTAAGCATTTAGGTCTTTGATTTTTAGCCCATTCCTTTTTGATTTGGTAGTTCGACCGTGGAATTTCTTTGTTTCTGTATTTCCGGAATATGAGTGTGTGACTTGTTATAATTGATCCTATTGATAGTACAGAACATAAAATAGATCTGTCATCTTGATAGAGATGGTTTTACCCCATCAGATATTTATTCTAGTATCTGGAGCACGGAATATAGAAAATAGATTCGAAAGTATTAGAACTATGATTCATACTTAATATTTAGACCTCGCAACCGGACTTAAAAATCTTTTTCAAAGAGTTAGAAGTTAAGTTATAATAAATCGAAAGATTTTGATTCTTTCAAACCGCCACCGCTTATCTTTATTTTGATCAAAGGACAAACGTTTCTTTGGATTTTTTTCATTATATCTATTCATTGAATATGTGATGATCCAGTAGTTCTTACTCAGGGAATTTTTGGGCTTAGATTAAAGGTTTTTTTTTTCAATCATCGTGGTTCTGGTATGAATCTGAGGTTTTTTTTAATTGATTCATAGGGTCTTAACAAGAGAATTCCTATCAATAAGAATAATAAAGAAGACAGCAGTAAAGTCGCATTACACACACAAATAAAAAATAACACAAATAAAAGAAAAAATTAAGTAAATAGAATATTCAAGAGGCCTGTAACGATCAAGATAAAGACGAGTGAGCCGACTTGAGATTTTGGCATTATAACCACAAAGAATAGCTTTCGGATTTCTACTTTTTCTTATCTTCAGAGAAGATTGGAATCATAGGATTAAGTTAAGAGGTTTCAAACTTTCTATTACACATATCCGTTTCCGTTACAACCAGTATTGGGGTATTTCTGTTTGAGCCGTACGAGATGAAATTCTCATATACGGTTCTCAGGGGGGAGTTCCCTTGGTTTACCTATCTCAATAAAGTCTATGATTGGTTCGAAGAACGTCTTGAGATTCAGGCGATTGCCGACGATATAACTAGTAAATACGTTCCCCCTCATGTCAACATATTTTATTGTTTAGGAGGAATTACACTTACTTGTTTTTTAGTCCAAGTAGCGACGGGGTTTGCTATGACTTTTTATTATCGTCCGACCGTTACTGAGGCTTTTGCTTCTGTTCAATATATAATGACTGAGGCTAACTTTGGTTGGTTAATCCGATCAGTTCATCGATGGTCGGCAAGTATGATGGTCTTAATGATGATTCTGCACGTATTTCGTGTGTATCTCACTGGTGGTTTTAAAAAACCTCGCGAATTGACTTGGGTTACGGGTGTAGTTTTGGCTGTATTGACCGCATCTTTTGGTGTAACTGGTTATTCCTTACCTTGGGACCAAATTGGTTATTGGGCAGTAAAAATTGTAACAGGTGTACCTGAAGCTATTCCTGTAATAGGATCGTCTTTGGTAGAGTTATTACGCGGAAGTGCTAGTGTAGGACAATCTACCTTGACTCGTTTTTATAGTTTACATACTTTTGTATTACCTCTTCTTACTGCCGTATTTATGTTAATGCACTTTCCAATGATACGTAAGCAAGGCATTTCCGGTCCTTTATAGAGAATATGGATCATATATATTTGTAATCAATCATTTATCATTTGGGGGAGGAACAATAGTATTTCATTGCTACAAATATGGATTATTTAAAAGAATAAGACATGTATTTGGATATTTCCCTTCAACTTAACAAAATTGGATTATTTATTTTATTTGACATACACGAATAGTTGAAGGGAATTCTCCGAAGAAAAAATGGATTATGGGAGTGTGTGATTTGAACTATTGATTGGACCGCGCAGATATATGACTTTCCCTTATCTGCCACATTTGAATTTACAATGAAATGTGTCTTTGTTCCAACCACCGCGCAAGCCCCC